TTTCAAACATGTATATTATATGTAAAAATTATTAAAAATGGCACAGAAATTAATTATTCTGATATATTAAATATTTTATATATTATTTATATATATATATATTAAATATTTAATTAATTTATAAATATATATATATATTAAAAATTTAATTTATTATTAAAATGTTGTTATATACTATTTAATTAATTAATAACTCAAGTTAATTAATTAATCTTTTTCTTAAATTAAGATTAATTAAATAATATTTTTCATTTAAAATTAACTGTATTCTGATTATAATGAAATTAATTTTTAATATAAGTATTATGGAAAAAAAATAAGAGAAATAATAAAAATTTATTAATTTCTATTATACATTTAATATAAAAAAAAAAAAAAAAAAATCTATATGAAAAATTTCACTAATAAATAAAATTTTTATGTTTTAGAAAATTTATTATGTGTTTATTTTACATATAAATTTTAGTATGAAATTTTAATTATTTAAATAATATTAATAAAAATTATAGTAATTAAAATTAAAAATTTAAGAGATTAAGATTTAGTAATATAAAAATTAATAACTAATTTTGTGCCAGCAGTTGCGGTTATACAAAAATTAAATTAAATTATTTCAGTATTTAATAAATAAAATAAAATTAAAATAAATATTAAATTATTGGGTAAAATTTTAATTTAGTTAAATTTTAAGTTAATTTTATGATTTAATAAATTTAATAATAAACTAGGATTAGATACCCTATTATTAAAAATTTAATTTAAAATACTAAAATAGTAGATAATAAATATTGAAACTTAAATAATATGGCGGTATTTTAGTTCATTTAGAGGAATCTGTCTAATAATTGATAATCCACGAATAAATTTACTTAATTTAGTATTTTATATATCGTTGTTAAAAAAATATTTTATAATAAAAATAATATTTGAAAATTTTTAAAATAAATTAATTCAGATCAAGATGTAGATTATAATTAAGAATATGATGGATTACAATAAAATAATTTATAATGAATAATTTAATTTTAAAATTAATTTAAAGGTGGATTTAAATGTAATTTTAATTAATTTATTAAAATGATTAAAAATTGGGATATGTACATATTGCCCGTCACTTTCATTTTAAAATTGAAATAAGTCGTAACAAAGTAGAAGTACTGGAAAGTGTTTCTAGAATGAACAAATTAGAGCTTGATATAAAGTATTTCATTTACATTGAAAAGAAATTAAAATTAATTAATTTGAGGGGGTAAATTAATAAGTTAGAGTTAATAAAATAAATTTTAAAGTTAAAAATAAATAATGGGGGTTAAAGTATTTTTAATGGAAAAAATGTAAAATTTTATAGTAAATTAGTATAGTAGGGGAAATTTGAAATATTTTAAAAATTAATTAATAGTAAAGAAAATTTAATTTATTGTATCTTGTGTATCAGAGTTTATTAAATAAATTTTTTATTTTAAAAAAATCTCGAATTTAAAAGAGTTAATTAATTATAAAAGTTAATGTAACATAATTATTTTGAATAATTAATTAGAAATGAAATGTTAATCGTTTTTAAATATATCTAGTTATTTTAGAAAAAAATTTAATTTTAAATTTAGATAATTTTATAATTTAATATTAAAAATTATAAAAATTTATATTTAATATTTTAAGGGATAAGCTTTAAATTAAAAATTTATAATAAAAATTAATTAAATTTTAAAAATTTTAAAATTTGTATTGTTTAAAAATTATAATTTATTATAAAAAATTTTATAAAAAATAAAATTTAATAGGGGAAATTTAAATTTTTATAAAATAATAATTTTTAATGGGGGAAAATTAGTAATAATGATAAAATTAGTATAAATATAATAATAGTTGTATTTAATAAATAAAAAAATAAAATTAATTAAAAGGAATTCGGCAAAATAAAATATTCACTTGTTTATCAAAAACATGTCTTTTTGGGTATAATTTAAAGTCTAATCTGCCCACTGATTTATATTAAAGGGCTGCAGTATATTGACTGTACAAAGGTAGCATAATCATTAGTTTTTTAATTGAAAACTTGTATGAAGGATTTGATGAAATATTAACTGTCTCTTAATTATTATTAAAAATTTATTTTTTAGTTAAAAAGCTAAAATAATTTTAAAAGACGAGAAGACCCTATAGAGTTTTATATTTAATTATATTTTAAATATATGTATAAATTAATATTAAAATAAAATTAAATATTATATTGGGGTGATAGAAAAATTAAATTAACTTTTTTTAAAAATTAACCATAAATAAATGATTACATGATCCATTAATAATGATTATAAGAAAAAATTACCTTAGGGATAACAGCGTAATATTTTTTTTTAGTTCAAATAAAAAAAAAAGTTTGCGACCTCGATGTTGGATTAAGATAAAATTTAAATGCAAAAGTTTAAAATTTTGATCTGTTCGATCATTAAAATCTTACATGATCTGAGTTCAAACCGGTGTAAGCCAGGTTGGTTTCTATCTTTAAAAAAAAATAATATTTTAGTACGAAAGGATCAAATATTAAAAATAATTTTAATTGTAAAGAATATTATTAATTTATAGTGAATAAATTACTATTTTGGCAGAAAAATGTAATGGTTTTAGAAGTCATAAATGTATAATTAATTATATAGATAGTAGTGATAATGGATTTTTTTAACATAATTATTGGGGTATTAATTTTAGTTATTGGGGTATTAATTGGAGTTGCTTTTTTAGTTTTATTGGAGCGTAAAGTTTTAGGTTATATTCAAATTCGGAAAGGTCCTAATAAGGTTGGATTTATGGGGTTACTTCAACCTTTTTCGGATGCTGTGAAGTTATTTACAAAAGAACAAGTTTATTTAAATTATTCAAATTATATTTTTTATTATTTTTCTCCTGTTTTGAGATTTATGTTATCTTTATTAATTTGAATAGTAATTCCTTATTATTTTAATTTAATTACATTTAATATAGGAATATTATTTTTTTTGTGCTGTATAAGTTTAGGGGTTTATACTGTGATAATTGCTGGTTGATCTTCTAATACAAATTATTCTTTATTAGGGGGATTACGAGCTGTGGCTCAAACTATTTCGTATGAAGTTAGTTTAATTTTAATTATAATATCTAGAATTATTTTAATTATGGATTTTAATTTATTAAAATTTATAGATTATCAAGTATTAATTTGATTTTTATTTATAATAATACCCTTAAGTTTGTGTTTTTTGTCTTCGTTGATGGCAGAGGTAAATCGAACTCCTTTTGATTTTGCTGAGGGAGAGAGAGAGTTAGTTTCAGGGTTTAATGTTGAGTATAGAAGAGGGGGCTTTGCTTTAATTTTTTTAGCTGAATATTCAAGAATTTTATTTATAAGTTTATTATTTGTTATTATTTATATAGGGGGTTATAATTTAAGATTATTATTTTATTTTAAAATAATTATAATTTCTTTTTTATTTATTTGAGTTCGGGGAACATTGCCTCGGTATCGTTATGATAAGTTAATATATTTATGTTGAAAGAGATATTTACCTGTTTCTTTAAATTATTTATTATTTTTTATTGGCTTAAAAATAATAATAAATTATAAAATAAATTTAGTATAAATTAATAGAATATTTATTCTTTCTTAAGTTTTCAAAACAAATGCTTAATAACAAGCTCATTAATTAAATTAAATTATGATTTAAAAATTAAATTGTCTCAAAATTTATTTAAAATAGGGTTAATAATAAAATAAGAAAAATAGTAAATTGTTAATAATTGGCTAGTAATTACATATAAATTTTCAATAGGACGGGCTCCAATTCAAGTTAATAAAATAACTGTAGCAACTATAGATCAAAATAGAATTTGATTAAGGGGGTAGAATTGAATTCCTTGAATTTTTTTATTGAATGTGAATGGTAAAATAATTAAAATTATAATTGATATAACTAAAGCGATAACACCTCCAAGTTTATTGGGGATTGATCGTAAAATAGCATATGCAAAAAGAAAATATCATTCTGGTTGGATGTGGATAGGGGTTACTAATGGATTTGCAGGGATAAAATTATCTGGGTCTCCTAAAAGATATGGGTTAGTTAGTGTTAAAAGAGTTAAAATTAGAATTAAAATAATAAATCCAATTAAGTCCTTGAAAGTAAAGAATGGGTGGAAAGGGATTTTGTCTAAATTACTATTAATTCCTAGGGGATTATTAGACCCAGTTTGGTGAAGAAATAATAAATGAATTATAGTTGTTATAAGAAGAATAAAGGGTAAAAGAAAATGGAAAGTATAAAATCGAGTAAGAGTGGCATTATCAACTGCGAATCCCCCTCAAATTCAATTTACTAATAAAGTTCCTAGATAGGGAATAGCCGATAAAAGATTTGTAATTACTGTTGCTCCTCAGAAAGATATTTGCCCTCAAGGAAGAACATATCCTATGAAAGCTGTAGCTATTAATAAAAATAAAATAATTACTCCAATTATTCAAGTATAAAAAAGATTAAAAGATTCATAATAAATTCCTCGCCCAATATGAAGATAAATACAGATAAAGAAAAAGGAGGCTCCATTAGCATGAAGGGTACGAATTAATCATCCATAGTTAACATTTCGGCAAATATAATTTACACTAAAAAATGCTATTTCAATATTTGCTGTATAATATATAGTTAAAAATAATCCTGTGATAATTTGAGTTATTAAACATAAAGCTAGTAAAGATCCAAAATTTCATCAAATTGAAATGTTAGAGGGGGTAGGTAAATCAATAAGAGACCCGTTAATAATTTTAATAACTGGGTGAGTTTTTCGTATAGGCTTATATAAATTTATCATTAGTTAAAAGATCGAAGAGGGCCAAAAAAAATATTTGTAATTTTTACTACTGCAATTAAAGTAATGAATAAGTAAATAATTATTATAATCATTAATAAGTAAGTTTGTTCATTATATAGTTTAAATAAGTTAATGTTATTTTCATTATAAGAAAATAAAAATAAGTTAAAAAAGTTATTTATATCTTCATTAAAAGAAAAGTTTAATCAGTTTAAGTTATTCTTTAGATAAATAGCTAAAAAGAAGATTCATAAAGGGATAAAGATAATAAATTTATTAGTAATAGAAATATTTAGGAATTCATTAGAGGCAATTCTTGATACATAAATAAATAATACTAGTAATCCTCCTAGAAAAACTAAAAATAAAATATAAGAAAATCAATATGAGTTAATGAGTATTCCTAATAATAAACAGATAAGTAAGGTTTGAAAAAGGATTAATAATCCTATAGAGATAGGGTGATTAATGAAAAATATAAAAATAGAAGTTAAAATTACTATGAAAGATATGAATATTTTTGTAATATCAAAGAATAGTTTAAAAAAATTATAATTTTGGAGATTATAGATAAAGAGTTTCTTTTTCTTTGAAGTTTTTAAAGAGATTTCTTATTTTTGATTTACAAGACCAATATTTTAATTAAATTATAAAAACAAATGATAATATTAAATATGTGGGTAATAATCTTTATTATATTTTTATTTGGGAATATAATTTTTGTTAGAAAACATAAACATTTATTAATTGTTTTGATGAGATTAGAATTTATTGTATTAAGAATTTTTTTTTCTTTAATAATATATTTGAGAATAGTTGATTATAGATTATACATATTAATAGTTTTTTTAGTTTTTTCTGTTTGTGAGGGGGCCTTAGGGTTATCGATTTTAGTTTCTATAATTCGAACTCATGGAAATGATTATTTTCAGAGATTTAGATTAATTTAAAATGATAAAATTTTTAATAATAATAATTTTTATAATGCCATTATGTTTTAAAAAAAATATATTTTGAATGGTTCAAAATATATTAATAGTAATAGTTTTATTATTTATAAGTTTATCTGTGAATATTATAAATTTTTGTAATTTGAGATATATATTAGGGTGTGATTTAATTTCTTATGGTTTAATTTTATTAAGAATTTGGATTAGTTTTTTAATAGTTATAGCTAGAGAAAATCTCATAAAAACAAGATTTTATGAGAATTTTTTTTTATTTAATATTATTATATTATTGGTAATATTATATTTAACATTTAGAGTAATAAATTTATTTATATTTTATTTATTTTTTGAGGGGAGATTAATTCCCACTTTAATATTGATTATTGGATGAGGTTATCAACCTGAACGGATTCAGGCGGGTTTATATTTATTATTTTATACTCTATTTGCTTCTCTACCATTGTTACTGGGAATTTTTTATATTTATAGAGAAATACATTGTATAATAATATATTTTATAAAATTTTATGATTACAATTTTATATTTTTATATATTTGTTTAATTTTAGCTTTTTTAGTAAAAATACCAATATATTTTGTTCATTTGTGGTTACCTAAAGCTCATGTTGAGGCTTCAATTTCTGGCTCAATGATTTTAGCTGCAATTATACTGAAACTAGGGGGGTATGGACTTTTACGAATTTTAATTATTTTACAAAGGGTAGGGTTAAAGATAAATTTTATTTGGGTTGTTATTAGATTAATTGGGGGGTTTTATATTAGATTAAAATGTTTTTGTCAAATTGATATAAAATCTTTAATTGCTTATTCTTCAGTCTGTCACATGAGTATTGTAATTGGGGGTATTATAACTATAAATTATTGAGGGTTTGTTGGTTCTTATGTTTTAATAATTAGTCATGGATTATGTTCTTCTGGGATATTTTGTTTATCTAATATTAATTATGAGCGGTTAAGAAGTCGGAGATTATTCATAAATAAGGGTTTAATAAATTTTATACCTTCATTAAGATTGTGGTGGTTTTTAATGTTATCTTCAAATATAGCAGCCCCTCCCTCATTAAATTTGGTAGGAGAAATTAGATTAATCAATAGTTTAATTAGTTGGTCTTGGTTAACTATAATTATATTAATAATAATTTCCTTTTTTAGAGCTGGGTATAGCTTATATTTATACTCCTATACCCAACATGGAAAATATAATATTGGTTTATATAGATTTTATACAGGGGTTTCTCGTGAATATTTAATATTAATATTACATTGATTGCCTTTAAATATATTAGTAATAAAGATTGATTATAGAATAATTTGATTTTATTTAAATAATTTAATAAAAATATTGATTTGTGGAGTCAAAAATATGAATATCAATCATTTTAAATTATTAATAAACATTCTTTATGTTTTATTAGATTTTTTTTTTTGTTTTTTTTTATATTAATTAATTTTTTAATGTCAATTTATTTTATTATAAATAATATAGTATTATTTTTAGAGTGGGAGATTATTTCGTTTAATTCAATGAATTTAGTTATGTCTATTTTATTAGATCCTTTATCTTTAACATTTATAATATTTGTTTCTTTAATTTCTTCTTCAGTTATTATATATAGAAAAAGTTATATAAGATCAGAGTTAAATTTAAATCGTTTTATTATTTTGGTTTTATTATTTGTTTTTTCAATGATTTTATTAATTATTAGTCCTAATATTATTAGAATTATTTTAGGTTGGGATGGTTTAGGTTTAGTATCTTATTGTTTAGTGATTTATTATCAAAATGTGAAATCTTATAATGCAGGTATATTAACTGTTTTATCAAATCGAATTGGGGATGTTATAATTTTAATGGTGATTGCTTGAATAATAAATTATGGAAGTTGAAATTATATTTTTTATTTAAATTTTATGGGAAATGATTGATCTATAAAATTTATTAGTGCTATAATTATTTTAGCTGCTATAACTAAAAGAGCTCAGATTCCTTTTAGATCTTGATTACCAGCTGCTATAGCTGCTCCTACTCCTGTTTCAGCTTTAGTTCATTCTTCTACACTAGTAACTGCAGGTGTTTATTTATTAATTCGATTTAATAATTTGTTAATAGATACAGTATTTATTAAATTTCTTTTATTAGTATCTGGGCTAACTATATTTATAGCTGGGGTTTGCGCAAATTATGAGTTTGATTTAAAAAAAATTATTGCTTTATCAACTTTAAGACAATTGGGTTTAATGATAAGAATTTTAAGAATGGGTAATTCTGAGTTAGCTTATTTTCATTTATTGACTCATGCAATATTTAAAGCTTTATTATTTATATGTGCTGGTAAAGTAATTCATTTAATGAATGATAATCAGGATATTCGAATAATAGGGGGTTTAAGTTTATATATTCCTTTAACTTCTTTATGTTTAAATATTTCAAATTTAGCTTTATGTGGAATTCCTTTTTTAGCGGGGTTTTATTCTAAGGATTTAATTTTAGAGGTGGTAATAATAAGAAATTTAAATTTTTTTATTTTTTTTTTATATTATATTTCAACTGGTTTAACTATATTTTATACTATTCGTTTATTAATGTATTTAATAGTAAATGATTATAATTTATTATCTATTTATAATTTATTTGAGGAAGATTATATTATATTAAAAAGTATATTTATTTTATTATTTATAAGATTAATTTCTGGGAGTTTTTTAAGATGAATAATTTTTTCTTACCCTATTATAATTTATTTACCTTATAATTTAAAAATGATGGTTATTTATGTTAGATTATTGGGTTTAATAATAGGAGTTTTAATTAGAAATATAAAAATTTATTCTTTAAATAAGTTTTTATTAGTTTATAATTTAAGTTTTTTTTTAACTATAATATGATTTATACCAAGATTATCTACTTATGGATTAAATTATTTTTATTTAAATTTTGGTCAAAAATTATTAAAAAATGTTGATATAGGTTGAAGAGAATTGTATAGAGGTCAAGGTATATATAATGTTATTAAGTATTATTCTTTAGTTAATTATATTTATCAAATAAATAATTTTAAAATTTATTTATATAGATTTATTTTATGAATAATAATTTATATTTTTATAGTTATAATATTATAAATTTAAATAGCTTATGAATAGAGCATAATATTGAAGATATTAAGGAGATTACAAATATCTTTAAATATTTATAAAAAAATAATTTTTATTTTTACAATGAAAATGTAATGTTTTAAGTTAAACTATATAAATTTATATGTATATATATATATATATATATATATATATATATATTAAGAAATATTAATGAATTAAATCACTATAAATTAAGTTAGCAGCTTAATTATTATATACTTCAATTGGAATTCAAATTCAATTTTATCATTAACAGTGACATACCTCTATTTTGGTTTCAATTAATTTAAATAAGGAGTAAAAAACTCTATCTTTTAAGTCGAAATTAAATGCAAAATTGCTTCTTATTCACTTAAGATAAATTGATTATCAATATTTTTTGAGTGCAAATCAAATGTTTTTTTAAACTATAATCCTTTAAATAGTTCAATTTAATATGTTTTGATTTCATTCATGATATAGTCCGATTAGAAGTATAATTATAAAAAATGATCTGATTTTTCATCAGATAATAAAATTAACTCTTTTAAATGAAATAATCATAGGTAAAATTAAAGCAATTTCAATATCAAAAATTAGAAAAATTACAGTAATTAAGAAAAAATGTAATGAAAATGGAATTCGGGGTAAATTTATAGGGTCAAATCCACATTCAAATGGTGAACATTTTTCCCGATCTATGATTGATTTTTTAGAGACAGAGAGGGATAAAAAAATAAAAATATTAGAGATTATTAAAATAATTAATGATAAAATTATTAAATTAAAGATTATTTATATTAAATTTTATTAAACTTTTTGATTGGAAATCAAATATACTAAATATATTATATAAATAATTAATTACCTCATCAATAAATTGAAATATAAAGGAATAATCATACTACGTCTACAAAATGTCAATATCAAGCTGCAGCTTCAAATCCAAAATGATGATTATTGGAAAAATGATTTTTTAAATGACGAATAAAACATGTTAATAAAAATAAAGTTCCAATAATTACATGAAGTCCATGGAATCCTGTTGCTATAAAAAAAGTTGATCCATAGATACTGTCTGCAATAGTAAAAGGGGCTTCAATATATTCATAAGCTTGTAGAATAGTAAAATAAATTCCTAGTATAATAGTAATAAGTAAGCCTTGTATAGTTTGAGAAAAATTATTTTCTATAAGCCCATGATGGGCTCATGTCACTGTAATTCCTGATCTAATAAGAATAATTGTGTTTAATAATGGAATTTGAAAAGGGTTAAATGGAATAATTCTTATAGGGGGTCATATAGCTCCAATTTCAATATTTGGGGACAAACTACTGTGGAAAAAAGCTCAGAAAAATGATACAAAGAAGAAAATTTCTGAAACAATAAATAAAATTATTCCTCATCGAAGACCATTGGAAACTAAGAGAGTATGTTTACCTTGGAAAGTTCCTTCTCGGCAAATATCTCGTCATCATTGATATATAGTTAAAATAACAATTAAATATCCTAGAATCAATAAATTTATATTAAAATTATGGAATCATTTGATTATTCCTGTAACAAGAGTTATAACTCCAAGAGCTCCTGTAAGAGGTCAAGGTCTAAAATCTACTAGATGGTAAGGATGATTATGTGTGGATTTCATTAATTAGTTTCTCTAGAATAAAGAGTTCTTAAAATAGTAATTACATATGATTGGATAATTGCAACTGCAAATTCTAAAATTAATAGTAAAATTTGTGTAAAAATTAAAATAATTAATAAATAATTTGGCATATTCATACCAGAATTTCCTAATAAAGTCAATAATAAATGTCCTGCAATTATATTAGCTGTCAAACGAACAGCTAAAGTTCCTGGTCGAATAATATTACTAATTGTTTCAATTAAAACTATAAAAGGTATTAAAATTGTAGGGGTTCCTTGAGGGATTATATGTACGAATATATGTTGAGTATTATTAATTCATCCGTAAATTATAAATCTTAGTCAAAGAGTTAGGGATAAAGTTAAAGATAAATTTAAGTGTCTAGTTCTGGTAAAAATATATGGAAATAATCCTAAAAAATTATTAAATAATACAAAAAAAAAGAGAGAAATAAAAATAAATGTTGATCCATTAAAACTATTAGGTCCTATAAGATTTTTAAATTCATTATGGAGTTTGGTTGAAATAAAATTTCATATTATAAAATAACGATTAGGTAAAAATCAAAATGAATAGGGGATAAATATTAATCCAATAAATGTTCTAATTCAGTTAAGAGGTAGGTTAAAGATATTAGTAGAGGGGTCAAAAATTGAGAATAAATTACTTATCATTTTCAAAAAAAATTATTTTTTAATTCTGAAATTTTTGATAAATTTTTAAGGTTATAATTATAGTTAAAAATGAAATAATTTATAATATTAAATAAAATAAAAATACAAATAAAAAAAAATAAAGAAAATAGTCAATTAATTGGTATTATTTGTGGGATAAAAGAATATTACTAAAGTAATAATTTAAATTTGACATATTTATGTTATAATTTAACTAATTCTTTATCATTAGAAGTAATTGCTAAATTACTATAAAATGGTTTAAGAGACCAGTACTTGCTTTCAGTCATCTAATGTATGAATAATTATTAATTCAGTTAATAAAATTTTTAATTGAAATACTTTCAATTACAATAGGTATGAAGCTATGATTGGCCCCACAAATTTCAGAGCATTGACCAAAAAAAATACCCGGGCGATTAATAAAAAAACTAGTTTGATTTAAACGTCCGGGATTTGCATCAACTTTTACACCTAGAGAAGGAACTGTTCATGAATGAATTACATCAGTAGCTGTAATTAAAATTCGAATTTGATTATTTATGGGTAAAATAATTCGATTATCTACATCTAAAAGACGAAAATTGTTATTATTATCAAATTGACTTATATAAGAATCAAATTCAACATTATTAAAATCTGAATATTCATATCTTCAATATCATTGATGTCCAATAGATTTTAAGGTGATTAAAGGATTATTTAATTCATCAAGGAGATAGAGTAAACGTAAAGAAGGAAGAGCAATAAAAATTAAAGTAATAGCAGGAAGAATAGTTCAAATTAATTCAATTATTTGTCTTTCTATTAAAAATCGATTAATGTATTTATTAAAAAATAATCTTAATATTAAATATGAGACTAAAATAGTAGTAATAATTAAAATAATTAGGGTATGATCATGGAAAAAGATAATTTGTTCTATAAGGGGTGAAGCTCTGTTTTGGAAGTTAAAATTAGATCATGTTGCCATTTCTAAAAAAAGGATAAACCTTTATAAATGGGGTTTAAATCCATTACATATAATCTGCCATATTAGAAATTACTTAAAATGGGTAGTTCATTATATGAGTGTTCTGCTGGGGGTAAATTTTGATATCATTCAATTGAGGAAGGTATATTTAATGAAAAAAGAATAATACGTTGAAAAATTATTGATTCTCAAATAATAATAATGATTATTATTATAGAAAAAAGAGAAATATAAGATCCTAATGAAGAAATAATATTTCAAGATAAGTAATTATCTGGGTAATCTGAGTATCGTCGAGGTATGCCAGCTAACCCTAAAAAATGTTGGGGAAAAAAAGTTAAATTAACTCCAATAAATATTGAGATAAATTGAATTTTTAGTAAATAAGGATTTAAAATTAATCCCGTAAAAAGGGGGTATCAGTGAACAAATCCCCCTAAAATAGCAAATACAGCTCCTATAGATAGTACATAATGAAAATGAGCTACGACATAATAAGTATCGTGAAGAGCGATATCAATAGAAGAATTAGCTAAAATTACTCCAGTTAGTCCTCCTACAGTAAATAAAAAAATAAATCCTAATCCTCAAAGTATAGAAGGTCTATAATTAATTTGAGTTCCGTGAAGAGTTGCTAATCAACTAAAGATTTTAATACCTGTTGGTACTGCAATAATTATTGTGGCTGATGTAAAATAAGCTCGAGTATCAATATCTATGCCTACTGTGAATATATGATGAGCTCAAACAATAAATCCTAATAATCCAATTGCTAATATAGCATAAATTATTCCTAAACAACCAAAAGTTTCTTTTTTTCCTCTTTCTTGAGAGATAATATGGGAAATTATACCAAATCCTGGTAAAATTAAAATATATACTTCTGGGTGGCCAAAAAATCAAAATAAGTGTTGGTATAGGATGGGGTCCCCTCCTCCAGCAGGGTCAAAAAATGAAGTGTTTAAATTACGATCTGTCAGGAGTATAGTGATAGCTCCTGCTAAAACGGGTAAAGATAGTAAAAGTAATAAGGCAGTAATACCAACAGCTCAGACAAATAGGGGTATTTGATCGTAAGATATGTTATTAATTCGCATATTAATAATTGTTGTAATAAAATTAATAGCTCCTAAAATTGAGGAAATTCCAGCTAAGTGAAGGGAAAAAATTGCTAAATCTACTGAAGATCCTCCATGGGCGATGTTGGATGAAAGGGGTGGGTAAACTGTTCATCCTGTACCAGCTCCATTTTCTACGATACTTCTCGAAATTAAAAGGATTAATGAGGGGGGGAGAAGTCAAAATCTTATGTTATTTATTCGGGGAAAGGCTATATCGGGGGCTCCTAATATAAGGGGAATTAGTCAATTTCCAAATCCTCCAATTATAATGGGTATAACTATAAAGAAAATTATAATAAAAGCATGGGCTGTAACAATAGTATTATAAATTTGATCATCTCCAATTAAAAATCCGGGGTTTCCTAATTCTGTTCGGATAATAAGACTTAATGAAGTACCGACTATTCCAGCTCAGATTCCAAAAATAAAGTATAAAGTTCCAATATCTTTATGATTAGTAGAAAAAAGTCATTTTCGCTTTAAAGTAAAATGGCTGAGGTTAAAGCGATAAATTGTAAATTTATTTACGAGAAATTCTCTTTTACTAGGCCTTATAGTCATAATTTGATATAAAATTGCAAATTTTATGGGGTATATTAATACTAAGGCTTAAAGAGATTTCTTTATAAATAATTTTGAAGATTATTAGTTTAAATTAACTTAAAACCTTAAAGAAAAAATAAAGTTCTGAAAATTATCCCTAATAATGAAATAAAGCTAAAAAAATTGATTATAATTAAAAAATTATTTTTGATAAAAATTTTAAATCATTTAAATTTAAAAGAAAAAAATATAAAAGAAGAGTAAATAATACGAATATAAAAAATTAATATAATTAATCTTATAAAAATGAAAAAAAAAGAAATGATATACAATTTATTCAAAATTAAATAATTAATAATTAATCATTTAGGAAAAAATCCTAAGAATGGGGGTAATCCTCCTAAAGAAAGAAAATTAATTATAATCGAAAATTTAATGGAAAAATTAATATTAAAATTAAATATTTGATTAATATAAAAAATATTTAATATATAAAATAAAAAACATATGATACTAATTAAGAAGGAATAAAGGAAAAAATAAGTTATTCATAAATTTTCTCTAATTAATAGAGCCGATAATATTCAACCTAAATTATTAATTGAAGAAAATGCTATTAGTTTTCGTAGAGAGGTTTGATTAAATCCTCCAATAGCCCCAATTAAAACATTTAAAATTAAAATAAATATTAAAAAATTAATATTAAAATAATATGACAATAAAATTATGGGGGTAATTTTTTGTCAAGTTATTAAAATATAACAATTTAATCATGAAAGACCTTCTATAATATTAGGAAATCAAAAATGAAATGGGGCAGATCCTATTTTTATAAGTAAGGAAGAATTAATTAAAATTGAAATAAAATTATCTAAGATAAAATTTTTTATTAAAAATAAATTTAAAATAATAGAAAATAGGAAATTAATTGATGCAATAGTTTGAATTAAAAAGTACTTTAAAGAAGCTTCAGAATTTATTAAGTTATTGGGGTTTGTAATAAGGGGAATAAATCTTAATAAATTAATTTCTAATCCAATTCAACATCCTAATCAGGAGTTAGAAGAAATTGAAATTAAGGTTCTAAAAAATAAAGTAAATAAGAAGAATATTTTATTAGAATTAAAAAAAAATAAAATTTAAAATAAGAAATAATTTCTTAGAAATGAATCTGTCATTTTAGGTATATTTTAGTGTAAGATGCACGATAATTTTTGAAATTATTAGATATAGTTTAATTCTATAAAATATAATAAAGGTAAAAAATTACATAATTTATCCTATCAGAATAATCCTTTTATCAGGCACTTTATTTTTAAAAAAAAGGGATCTCCTTTATATTTGAGGTATGAACCCAAAAGCTTTATTTAGCTTATTTTTAA